TTAGTTACATCATCAATTTCAGATATTGACTGCGAAAGCTTAATGTCGATCAGAAAGAGCATTTTCTACATTTTGTATTTCAACGTTAATTTCAGCAAGTCGCTGGGCCATGGCTTCTCGATATACACTGGTAGAAAACTCTTTTATTTTATGTTTTTTGTTTTTGTAGAGCACAAAAGCTTATCGAGCCTATATTTATAGAGTGTAGATAAAAAAAATCCTGCAGTACGAATTGCATGGCTGGCACAATCTGAGTACTATAACCACGCTGCCTGTATGAAAAAACAAACTTTGCGGAACCGTTTCACCTAATCGATCGTGGTGAAGTCAGCAATGGATTCGGCGGATCATCCACGTCACGCTAGGATTTTGGAAGGACATTTACGAGAGTGAGGTGAGTTTTAAGAGAAAGACGGGGGTGGATTTTGGTGCTCTAACTGGCTGTGAGCATGGGAATTGCGTTGCCGAGCAGAGGTTCTGAAAGAAAGGAATTTGGTGTGGCAGGATTGATGACCGGGAAAGGGTTGATAATGTGTTGTTTTAGCAGGTATATTGGTATGAATGAACATATTCTAGATATAGAATGTAGAAGAATCTCGCCATACGGCACGAGCAGTTGAGTACAGTACTATCATGCCTTTGTTGTGTGAAGAAACTAAAAAACTTGCGAAGCACGCACCTCAATCACCCTGCCTGTCTGAATTGAACGAACTGACAAGTACAACCATCTTGTTCAGAGATGTTTTTGCTGGTAGTGACCCAGATTTCGATGCTCAAGTAGAATTTTGAGCATTCAAAAAAAAAATATGGATTGAAAGGATTCAAAGAGGCCTGTAGAGAAAAAACATTTATCAAAAAGATTTATTCATTACTACTACATAAAGCACTACATTACATAAACAACCACATATGCCTTTACTAGAGCTTTAAAAGCATTATGCTAACTACATTAATTATTTAAAAAACATAAAGAAGTCAAAGGATAGGCCTTAACAAGTAGACAGAAGATAAAGTCACTACTCTTTTTAATTTCTTCTAGTGGTTTTCCCGGTCACCGAGGATGATAGCCCACACAATGAGTGCTTGCTGCTTCTGCTGCAGCACTTGCAGCCTCCTCTGCCTTTCCCTTATGTTCTCTCTGGCAGCGCCAATGCGTTCTTCTGCCTCTGCAGGATCTCTTGCTCTAACATTTCTCAAAAAGAGGTTTAGCGCTCTACGACGCTCTTCAATTTCATTTTTCAGTTGCCCCATTTCGGCAGCAATTGTAGAAAGCCTGTTTGTAATAGCCATAGCCATACGTGCTATTACTCAATTTCTTTGATTTGAATTTGATGAAGACACTTATCGAGCCTCCATTTATAGAGTGGTAGAGGAATCTCGCCATGCGTCACGAATTAGATGGCAGGCACAATTCTTACTAGTTCTCCGAACTACTTTTCTTTTCTGCAGTTGTATCATGCCTTTTTAATGAAAAACTGGCGCTACCTTGCGGAGCAAACAAAATCTCCCAAAATCACACTGCCTGTATGAACAAACAAACTTTGCGCAACCAGCTTACGTAGAAAAGATTCCATGCCAATAGACTCGTGACATCCATGTACTGAGTCGTCAAATGAGCCACGTTAAGAAAGCCCAAGCTTATACGCATTGGCCCACAGGGTGTCCCAAGAGGGCCCGAATGAAAGACCCAAGCTTACATGAACCATCAAAGAAAGTCCCACAAATGATTTGGCCTGTCAAGCCTGCTTTCCTCGATGGAAGCCCCCAGAAGGGCCAAAACACAAGAAGCCTACTCATCATCAAAGCAAGCCCAAGCCCATGCAAGAAGGACCTCATTGTCATGGAAGCCCTTTCCTTACTACTCAATATAGTCTATGAGAACGTTTTTCTGACCAACTCTCATGGCTTTAGGAGGGGGCGGGCCCCTAAGCTAGCTCTCGCCTTCTTCAGGATTTGCTCCTAAATTCCAGCTATGATCGACCTTTCGAATGAATGAAGTTCGAAGCTAAGGGCTTTGGTCGAGTGCTTTGCCAATCATTCTTCTATGTACGATAGTCATAAGGCAGGGGAAAGAAAGGCAGCTAGGAAGACAAGCTAATCCGAAAGGGCCAGCCCGAGCCAAGGACTAACAAGAAAGAGGAGAGACCGAGATGTGATTGCATACCTACCCGGTGCCTGAGTACATGTGCAAGCACAGCAAAGCCCGTTTTTCTTAATTTAGTCAAAAAAAAACGAGACTTTCACAGGTCCGATAGGAGCTCATCGAACTGAACTTGTAGAGTGAGACCTGTGCTCGATATGGTTCATTTCAGTGCCAGTGCTTTTTCTCTCGGTGTGTTTCACCACATCCCTGTACTCACCTTGGTACGGTTCTTCGCTCGGCGCTTAGCTCATTTTTTGACCCCGGATATCAAACCTTAGGGCATTACTCAGAGAAAGACAAAACTAAACAAACAAGCTCAGCTGGCTCATCAATGGTTCGCAGGAGGAGTAGAGTGATTAGCGGGAATTGGGGATTGCTCGTTCGCTAAAGTCCTGTCTGCCTGCCCGTTGATTCAGTACGTTCCTATCCCCTTTGGAAGTTTGATCAATCTTCCTCACCTCTAATGGTTGGTATTGAGCAGCCAGGTGGGGGTTAGAATGGGATCTATCTCATTCCATCGTATATGACATGCGCGTTGACCCCCTTTCCGGGTCCGCGAATGGAAATATGTTATGCTTTTTCCATGACGACTGACTCCCCTCTAAAGAATGAAAGAAGGATCAAAGCATCCCGAATGAGCTTTCTCGAACGGATAAAGAAAAGAGTGATTTGAATAGTCAATAAGATCGAGTAATTCAAAGAAAGAGAGAATAAGGAATGTGTCTTCAACCACCTTCGAGATCCTTCAACGTAATGTCGCTTCCCGACTTCTTTCTTCCGGCCTACCCCCGCTCTCTGAAGGCTTTTCCTTCGCTCTGCCGAGCTTACTACTTCTCTTTTTCCTCCGTTAGACTCTGTGGAAGCCCTCCCTTCTACCCCGCGGGAGTCCTTGTTCGGATAAAGCCCTAGCCCTTGGCTTGGTACGCGCCTGCTTTTGAGAGCCTTTCTGCTGGTTCCCTGAGGAGGCCTCATTTTTCTTCGTTAGCATTTTCAAAAGGCTCAAACCGAATGGTCAAAGGCTGGGAGTCTTGATGGGAATACCGGGGGTTCGTCATTAGTAGTGGGGAAGCCGGCCAATGAACCATGTAGACAGATTAGTAGGTACGGCACGCACCATAGTCTGGGGTACGGATTGACTTACTATTCGATTCGAAGTGGATGACTACCTAGATTAGAATGAGGATTCAATATTTCGTGATAGTTATCATGGGTTGAAAAGGGACGGGCCAATAGCAACGCAGAAGTTTCATACAAAGGTGCCTTGAACAGGCAGGGAAATGGGGTTCCCGTGGCTCCACATCCCTGATGATGATTCAGAGGCATCTGATGATGATGAACTTCCTATACCAGAGGGAGAAGACGAAAGCACAGCCATACGGAGAGGTTCGTAAGGCCAGTGAGGGCGAGTGAAAGGACTCAAGCAAGGCCCATACCATCCGGTCACGTCTCTTGGTCCGAGGGGGCGCCAGAAAAGGGGATAGAAGAAGTACCCTGAGAGGGAAGGGAAGGATGTGTCTGGTGGACAAGTACCTTAAGTGACAGTTCCATCTTAATCTTAATAAGAATAAGTAAAGGAAATCGTTTTGTGTCGCGTCTCAAAGAAATTTTGATTATAGGTCCAGATGTGGTAGAAAGAAGGGCTTAAGACGGATAAGGAATAGTAAGGCTTTGGGTCAACAAGACAAGCCCCGTACGCCAGGTTGTTGTCTCAGATTCATTCTGCAGATGCGGAATGGGAACTCAATCCTTTTGAAAAACAGGTCTTTGTGGCTGAATAGGCGAGAGCTACCTTCAACCATTACACGGGCTTGCTTTTCTTCCATTCCGAACTCATAACCGGAAACCAACAAACGCGGATGGCTTTCACTCTTCTTTCTTTGCTTTTGACTTTTCATATTTTTTTTTAGAAATCGCCTTCTCGCAATCAGAATCTGATTCGGAACCCTAAATATCAACTGGAACACCATAAGAGGGCAGTGACTCTTCCAGCTACTTTATTTCCTCACGAGGATTCCTTTCTATTTGTCTATTTGTTCGAAAAATCACAGGCCGGATGGAATTCTTTTCATGCTTCTGCGCGATTAAAAAAGGTATCTTACTCGTGATCAACGATTAGGCTACGCACATAGTTTCATGCTTATCCGAAGCTTTCCTGATGGATCAATTGTTATCTTTTTTTTAGTCCCGTACCGGGCGATGACTCCACTCTTAGCCAGCGAGCTTTCATGTTAGCGCTCTCAGGAAAGAAAGCCATCGGTACAAGAATTGAAAAGGCAACACGCAGGAACAGGCTCTTCCCCTTGACTGCTGCCAGCAACTCTTATAGAGCCCAATAGTGGCTAGGCTAGGCTTCGTCCTCCGCTCGCTGGCTTTCCGTCTCATCATACCTACGAGTGAAGCTAAAGGAGAGTTACTACTGACCGCTTTCTGGCTTAGGGGCGTGCTTTCGATTCCTAATACAATGCTATAACATAGATAAGGAGAAGAGAGAGATTAGTGCCCAAAGAGAGGAGCTCAGTTCCATAGACAAGAGCTGACCTTGGACCAATGACCAGAGAGAGAATATTTTTAGCCAAACTAGATAGGGTCCGGGGGAATAGGAGAAGGCCCTATGGAGTAAAGGGAGGGCTTGAGTTCAGAGACGAAGTTGGCTTTGAAGGGACAAACTTTCAGGCAGTTCCTTACTTTCTATTCTCTAATCTCGTATGGCAGCTTGAGGCCTCCTATTTCACCCATTGGGAACTCTAATCAACTTTCATTTAACGGCAGGCGAGAAAGGATAGCGAGAAAGGTGGAAGGGCGGTTTGCTCCCGTTTCGGGGTTCTCTTGTGGACTGGCTGTTGACCGGCCTTTGCCT